TTTGTTTGTTTAGTTTTTTTCTTATCCCGAAAATCCTAATTCTTAATTAATTGTCATTTTAACTCCAAATAGGATTCTTTTTTATTTAAATGAAATATCTTCTCTTTATATTTCAATATGTTCTATATAATGTCATTTTCCCCCTTCAAGGATAAGACATACTTGGTTCGATCTATTTCTTTATTTCCACATGAATCGTGTGTTTGTAACAATAGGGGCAGAATTTTCTCAATTCTAATCGATTAGGCGTATTGTGCCGGTTCTTTTGAGTAATATATCTGGAAATGCCCGTTGATACCTTCTTAACGCCGTTTTGGATACAACTGGTACATTCCAAAATCACCGTTACCCGCGCATCTTTCCTCTTGGCCATGAACCTCCTTTGTATTTTTGATTTACTCAACTCTTCTATTTTGATTCGAAATGAAGAAAAATAAAGGGAGGAAAAAATAGAAGTTACTAACGTGAAATACAACTCGAAAAGATCAAAATCAATAAAGTAATAATAAATCAAAGCCGTAGTAACTAATAAATAGTAAATAATAATTAAGTAAGACAATGATTTCGAAACTCTATTTAAACCCGAAGGGGACGTCAGTTAAAGATCTTGGATTCTTGTCCTAGACCCCGATTTTCCTACTCTACCCTCATGCCTCTATTATGAATATTCATTTAATTCTAATTTGAACCTGAGTCTCGCAGACGTTGAATCCAGTTTTCTTTTTGTCTCTTTTTTCCCGTATTCTAAAAATTAGAAAAAAGGGAAAAAAGAGAAAAGGGGGGAGGGATTAGTCACAGATTTTTGATCGTATCTCTAATTTTATTCATTCCTTCCGATGTCAATAACTAGAATGAAAAAAAGGGGAATGTCAGCGCATCCGGGAAAAAACGATTAATCTCTATCAATAGGCCTGCTAAAGCCCCGAACCATAGCGTACTTAGTACTGGGGCCGTGGAGAGGTATGTTTTTAGATCTCGCATTGAAAAACCTCCTTTTTTTATTTATTGTAATACATAAAGATAATGCATATATGATCAAATGCATATGTAGTTAAGGTCCACTTGAGTTGTACACGAAATCCCCAATTCCAATTGAAATGTACAGCGCTCCATTTGAGTTGTACACGAAATCCCCAATTCCAATTGAAATGTACAGCGCTCCATAAGATTTTCCCTTTCTTATTATATGTTAAATCAGACCAAAAAGAAAAAATGGGCAGAAATTTTGTGTTTCTCAATGCACGAAATGGGGGATGTGGAAAACAGGACAGGAATTCTCTACAATGACACTGTAGAACAATTGGAGGGATGTAGCGCAGCTTGGTAGCGCGTTTGTTTTGGGTACAAAATGTCACGGGTTCAAATCCTGTCATCCCTACCTATTATTGCTCCTTTGAGCAGTAACGAGGAATCCATTGAGATCGATTCAAATTGCACGGAATCATTCATTTTTATGAAACTATAGAATATATCCATATATAATGGATTCGTGTTAAAAAAAGAATCCTTTTGTTTATGTTTACATTCTTTTCTATTCTGATAAGAAAGCGCTCTTAGTTCAGTTCGGTAGAACGTGGGTCTCCAAAACCCGATGCCGTAGGTTCAAATCCTACAGAGCGTGATTTTTTCTTCATGGATCGAATTAGACTGAAATAGATTCAGCAGTCACTTGCACAACAATTAGAATTTGACCTCGAAAGGAAGAAGCCAATCAAAAAAAGAAATGTTAATTTAATTAATCAAAGGTCCAGCTGATCACCACGCCTGTATTGTAAATATGCAGTTACGAATAATCCAGCCAAAGTAATAGGAATTAGACCTAACACGATTCCAAATAGAAAAACTTCAATCATTTCAATTTTTTGAAAAGGAGAAAAAAAGAGGTAATATCTATACCTAAATATTAATCCGAATTGGCGCGAATCTCAATGACCAAAAATGGACAATTGACGTGGGTAAGTAACTCTAGAATACCCGGAATTTCACAGAAGGATTTCCTTTCGGAATTGTTTCTTTCAAATAGAAATTTTAAATAAGTCGTATCTTGCTCAGACCAATAAATATAGCTGAAGTTATAGTTAAAGCCACTAGTAGAAAACCGAAATAACTAGTTATAGTAAGCATAAAGGGGCTAAATGAAATATGGTATTTTTATACATATGTTTCTAAAGCATTTACCTAAGTTTCTATTAAAAAAAATAGGAAGATATACAAAAATACCAATTGAAAGAATAAGTTCAAGTGAAAGTTTTTCATTCATCTATCATTATAGAGGCATGAACAAGGAGAAAGTGGCGGGCATATAAAATGAAATTGATTCATCATTTCTAACATCCAGCCATCTCGCGATCAACCGAGTCGTTGAGTATAAACTAATACTATGAACTGGATTGCCTAACTTCATTCAAAAATGAAACTCTTTTTGAATTATTATTTGTGAATAAAATAATTTTGGAATACTGTTTATTCGTTGGAAATTTGAAAATAAAGTCTCATCCCT